CAATAATTTTTTTTATAGTAGGGGGTCGCATCATATTGCTTATTCCAGTACCATCAATTTGATTTGCTTTAAAAAAAAAATTTTCATAATTATTCATTGTTGTTGTTGATACAAAATAATTTTTTTGTATCACTTTTGACCATGTTTTTCCCCATATGGATATTGAATATAATCCATTATTTTTTTTTGCACTGTAATTTTTACAATTAATGTTTAAATGGCCCTCAAAAGTAAGTAAATACATTCGAAACATATAAAATGCAGTTAATCCTGCTGTAAAACAAGCTATTGTTGCAAATATTGGTGAATATAACCAACTATCATTCAGAATTTCATCTTTGGACCAAAAACAAGCAAGGGGTGGAATACCACAAAGAGAAAGTGTGCCTAATAAAAATGAGTTTTTTGTAATTGGCGCATATTTTGTTAAACCACCCATAAGAGCCATGTTCTGGCTTTTATCTGGAGAATATCCAACTACGCTTTCCATTGAATGAATAATGGATCCAGATCCTAAAAACAATAATGCTTTCGAATAAGCATGAGTAATCAAATGAAACAAAGCAGCTCGGTAAGATCCCATACCTAAAGCTAACATAATATAACCTAATTGAGACATTGTAGAATAGGCTAAACTCCTTTTAATATCTCTTTGAGCAAGAGCTAAAGTAGCTCCTAATAGTAGCGTTATTATACCAACCAAAGCAATAATATTCATTATGTAAGGTATGACTATAAACAGAGGAAAAAGTCGAGCTACAAGAAAAATACCTGCTGCCACCATAGTAGCAGCATGTATAAGAGCCGAAATAGGAGTTGGGCCTTCCATAGCATCGGGTAACCATACATGAAGGGGGAATTGTGCGGATTTAGCAATTGCACCAACAAATAATAAAGAAGCACACAAAGTAAGAAACAAAGAATTGTACCCATTATTATCAATTAAATGCTTGGCTGTTTCGAAAAAATCCCGAAATTCAAAACTACCCGTTATCCAATAAAGACCTAAGATTCCTAAAAATAAACAAAAATCCCCTACCCGATTAGTTACAAAGGCTTTTTGACAAGCATTTGCCGCAAGGGGTCGTGTGAACCAAAAACCTATTAATAGATACGAACACATTCCAACTAATTCCCAAAAAATATAAATTTGTATCAAATTTGAACTTGTAACTAATCCCAGCATGGAAGCATTAAAAAAACTCATATAAGCAAAAAATCTCAAATAACCTTCATCATGAGACATATAATTGTCACTATAAATAAGAACCATTATTCCAACAGTCGTAATTAATATTAACATAATGGAAGTAAGCGGATCTATCAAGTTACCTAAATCTAAGGAAAAATCATTATTGATGGTCCAAGACCATACATATTGGTAGATAGGACTGCCATTTATTTGCTTAATAGAAAGGATGGCAGAAAAAATCATTATGATACTTAGTAATAAAACACTAAAAAAGGCCCATATCCGACGAATCTTTTTTGTGGCCGCCGGGAAAAGGAGAAGACCCGTCCCTATTGCTATAGGAATCGGAAGGGGAATAAAAGGTATGATCCATGCATCTTGATATGTATGTTCCATAATATATTTATATTTAGTTTTTTATGAATTTTGTATTTTTTTGTTTCCAATTCACCAGTATATGTAATGTATTTCTCGATTTCAAAAGGAGTAAAAGTATGAAAAAGTATGAAATAACTTAACAAGAATATAGTTCAAAATTCTACTCTTATCTTTATTTTTAAAATTGTAACAGTTCTCAAATTCAATATTATTAATTTGATATTCATTTCAATTCAATTATCAATTAAAATAAAGTAAATAAAATTAATTAAATAAAAAGATATAAGATTAAGTTAGTATTGAAAAATTATTACTTTACTTTGAATAAAAGAAAAAATAATTAATATAATATTAATTAAGAATAATTTAAGATATCTAAAGAAAAGATACAGAATCTAATATTTTCAATCATTTTAGTAACACAAAAATCTTGTTTGGATACATACAACAAGAAAAAATGATCAAAAAAAATAAGAATTTTATTCTGATATAGATTCTATGACCTAGTAACAACTCAACCCGATCAACATATCATTTAATAAATAAATTACTAAAAAATACTGGTCTCATTCTATTTTTAGAATTTTAATTAGATTAGATATACTTTACTTCCTCAATTATAATTAATAGAAAGAATTTTACAGCGAAGTTTTTTTTAATTAGGTAAGGGTTCTCATCATGTTCTATTTCAGATAAAAAAAGAAATAGAACATGATGAGAATACGCAAATGAACCCCCTTTTTTATTACTAACTGCAAACAACTGGATTTTTATATACATAAATTTGACATCATATAGTATAGTCAATATTTTCATTCGGATATATATAAAATACTAGCCAGTATAAATAACCCCTTCTTCAGATCCGATATTGTATGTAATAGTATTCACATATTATTTTTTTTACTTTTATTTAATAATATTATATTATTAAACAATAGATGTCTTACACATTTAACTATAACAATGACAAATATCTTATTTGCAAAATGGCAGTTCCGAAAAAACGTACTTCTATATCCAAAAAGCGTATTCGTAAAAATTTTTGGAAAAACAAAGCATCTTGGGCAGCAATAAAAGCTTTTTCTTTAGCAAAATCGCTTTCCACCGGGAATTCTAAAAGTTTTTTTTTGCGACAAACAAAGAAGTAATAAAGTCTTGAAATAATCTTAATCGATATGAAATGAACCAACTAAACTAAATTAAATAATTATTTAATTTAGTTTAGGAAGATGAATAATTACTCAAAATTAAGATTTTTAACTTATCAATTTAAGATATCATTTTATAGTGTTGTATATTGTAGGATACAAATTTTATGTGTACTGAATAAACTCAAAAAAATAAAGCACAAAAACCGAGGTTTCGCCCTTCTCTTTAGTGAGCTTTTGATGGAATGGGGTTTTCTTTTCCCCACCAATTCATTTTAGAAATTAAATTCTATACTATCTTATATATTGTTATAGTAAAATTATAATCCATTTTTTTATTTGACTCTTTTTGTTATATCTACAGCTCGCTAATTGGTTTGGTAAGTATACTATTCATATTAATATGAATTATTGACACAACACAATAAAAAAAAATCCTAAGAATTCGTCAAGTTTGACAAGCTATCAAAATATTTATAACAAACCTTTGTCTGTCTGTAGAAATTCGTGATCCAGAAAATAGAAAAAATGAATAGAAAATGGAAGTTATGGGCATGAATTAAGAGAACCATCCGGTTACAACTCTTCAATGGAAGGCTATTTACTGGATTGTTAAAACTAACGCATCCCTTAATTAAGGTAAGGAAATTTTTATTCTTAAACGTTCCACTAGTAATTTGGACGTTATTTTCGAATGTTTGTACAAGATATTACATTGAATTGCCTCCTTTAATCTAGCCGATTGAAGACAGATGGGTTATTATGATTTCGAGCAAGCCGCTATGGTGAAATCGGTAGACACGCTGCTCTTAGGAAGCAGTGCTAGAGCATCTCGGTTCGAGTCCGAGTAGCGGCATATTAATAATTTTGAAATACTAGTCAAAAAAATACTAGAATAACTCCTATAATGTATAGAATTACATTCTGTATTTTTGTCCTATTTTAGAACCCTTTTTTAGGATTTTTTATGATATTTTTAACTTTAGAACACGTATTAACTCACATTTGTTTGTCGATTGTTTCAATTGTAATTACAATTTTTTTTATTAACTTATTAGTCCACCAAATTGTAGGGCTATCCCATTCGTCCGAAAAAGGAATGGTAGCTTCTTTTTTATGTATAACAGGATTATTAGTTATTCGTTGGATTTATTCGAGACATTTACCCTTAAGTAATTTATATGAATCATTAATGTTTCTTTCGTGGAGTTTCTCAATTATTTATATGATTCCTTATTTTAGAAATAAAAAAAGTCATTTAAATGTACTAGCAGCACCTGGTACTATTTTTACCCAAGGGTTTGCTACTTCAGGTCTTTTAAGAGAAATGCATCAATCTACAATATTAGTACCTGCTCTACAATCACAGTGGTTAATGATGCACGTAAGTATGATGGTATTGAGTTATGCAGCTCTTCTGTGTGGTTCATTATTATCAGTAGCTCTTCTTGTCATTATATTTCGAAAAAATATTTCTATTTTTTCGAAATATAAGGGATATTATTTACCGATTGGGCCACTTTACTTTAGTGAAATTCAATACATGAATACAAAAAGCAATGTTTTTAAAAACAACATTTTTCGTTCATTTAGAAATTATCACAGGTATCAATTAATTCAGCAATTGGACTGTTGGAGTTCACGTGTTATTAGTCTTGGCTTTATATTTTTAACCATAGGTATTCTTTCTGGAGCAGTATGGGCTAATGAAGCATGGGGGTCATATTGGAATTGGGATCCAAAAGAAACTTGGGCATTTATTACTTGGACAATATTCGCAATTTATTTACATACTAGAACAAATAAAAGTTTGCAAGGCTCAAATTCGGCAATTGTGGCTTCTATCGGTTTTTTTATAATTTGGATATGCTATTTTGGAGTAAATCTATTAGGAATAGGGCTACATAGTTATGGTTCATTTGCATTAACATCTAATTGAAAAAACTTTACGAATAGAATACACAATATATAGAAATAATAGCATATATGAGAAAAGTTTATATGAGTTTTTGAGAATCGTTTGAATCAAGTAGTGTTTCAAACGATTCTCAAAAACAAGAGTATCTGATTAGAATCAAAAGACTTTTTTTGTTTTTATCTATTCTTGTTGATGAAAATTATCTATAAAAGTAATTAGATAGAATAGCCTCTACCTTGTCAATTGATAGTGAGAGAACGAAATCCGGATAAATACCAATACCTATCACGGGTAGAAAGATACAGATTGAAACAAAAAGTTCTCGCGGCCCGGAATCAAAAAAAGAAGAATTAAGAGACTTAAATTGCTTGTATCCATAAAACATTTGACGTAACATAGATAATGAATAAATAGGAGTTAATATCATTCCAATTGCTGTTACAAAAGTAATTAATATTTTTGGCATTAACAAAAATTTTTGGCTCGTAATTAATCCAAAAAAAACCACCAATTCTGCAGCAAAACCACTCATTCCAGGCAAGGCAAGAGAAGCCATCGAAAAGCTACTGAACATTGTAAATATTTTTGGCATTGGGATAGCTATTCCCCCCATTTCGTCAAGATAAACAAGACGTATTCTATCGTAACTCGTTCCTGCCAAGAAAAAAAGTGCAGCACCAATAAATCCATGAGAGATCATTTGTAAAATGGCTCCGTTAAGTCCTGTATCTGTTATGGAACTAATTCCTATAATTATGAAACCCATATGAGATACGGAAGAGTAGGCAATTCTTTTTTTTAAATTGCGCTGACCAAGAGATGTTGAAGCTGCATAGATTATTTGAATTGCACCTACTATTATCAACCAGGGAGAAAATATAGAATGGGCGTGGGGTAATAATTCCATATTGATCCGAACCAATCCATATGCTCCCATTTTTAATAAAATTCCGGCTAAAAGCATACATGTACTATAATGTGCTTCTCCATGGGTATCTGGTAACCATGTATGTAGGGGTATAATCGGCAATTTGACAGCATAAGCAATAAGGAATCCAAAATAAAAAAGTATTTCCAATGCCACAGGATACGGTTGATTGGCTGATGTTTCAAAATTTAATGTCGGTTCATTAGAACCATACAAACCCATACCTAGAACTCCCATTAAAAGAAAAATGGAACCACCGGCAGTGTACAAAATAAACTTTGTAGCTGAATACAAACGTTTCTTACCCCCCCACATGGATAGAAGTAGATAGACAGGAATTAATTCGAACTCCCACATAATAAAAAAAAGTAAAAGATCCCGAGAAGAAAATAATCCTATTTGACCACTGTACATTGCTAACATGAGGAAATGGAACAATCGCGAATCTCGCGTAACTGGCCAAGCTGCTAAAGTAGCTAAAGTAGTGATAAATCCCGTGAGTAAAATAGGTCCTACGGAAAGTCCATCAATTCCTAGTCGCCAGTGAAAATTAAAAAAACGAATCCACTTAAAATCCTGCTCTAATTGAATTAAAGGATCGTCCAATTGAAAATGATAACAGAATACATAGGCCGTTATAAGTAATTCTAAGATGCATATACATATAGTATACCACCTAATAATCTTATTTCCTCTATGAGGAAAAAAGAAAATCAAAGTACCCGCGAATATCGGTAAACCAACAATTATTGTTAACCAAGGAAAATCATTCGTATTCGTGGTAAAGACAAGATACACTTTGACCATAAAAACCCGTGCTCGAAAGAAAATAATATAATTTTTCGAGTACGGGTTTTGTCGGTAAAGATAGAAATTGGATTCAAGTGGAATTTTCTGAAACGTATCAATAAGCTAGGCCCATACTACGAGTTGTCTCGTGCCATAAATAAACCCGGACACTCAAAAAATCCGTTGGACAAGCGGATTCACACCTTTTACAACCTACACAGTCTTCTGTTCTTGGAGCAGAAGCAATTTGCTTAGCTTTACACCCATCCCAAGGTATCATTTCTAATACATCTGTAGGGCAAGCTCGTACACATTGAGTACACCCTATACATGTATCATAAATCTTTACTGAATGTGACATTGGATCTATAAAAATTTTGAACATTATAAATTCTCGATCTAGTAAAGTAGTAAATTTATTATATATTGTAGACACCAGACGAATCAATGATTTAGATTTACCAGAATCAATCTACTTCTTCGGTATATGCTCATGAATTCATGAAAGAGGACCAAGATACTTTGATTTTTTGCGTTTTATTAAAAAGTACTGTTTATGTGTCACATACTAACTTTAATTGGTGAATATTCCATTTTATATATATATGTTAATGTTACCATTATTTATTCAACAAATTCGATTGATTGATACGGGTTGATTTTCTGTTACGATGAATTGATGAAACAATAGCTAATCCAATAGCTGCTTCAGCAGCTGCAATTCCTATAACAAAAATCGAGAAAATGTCTCCTTTTAATTGACGACTATCAAATAAATCAGAAAATGTTACGAAATTTATGTTAACTGCATTCAGTATAAGTTCAAGACACATAAGCGCTCGAACCATATTTCGACTTGTAATTAATCCATAGATACCAATGGATAATAAATAGGCACTCAAAACAAGTACATGTTCGAGCATCATTGACCAACTCCTTAAAAATCTTGATTCATTTCAATATGAACAACAATTCAACTGATTCAATTCACTAAAATAGAATATAAAAGGTACATAATAAAGGACGGTATTGATTATAGAAAATAGAGTAAACTAAGAATATTTCCGTTTTCTAATTTTATACATGATGAATAAAATACATGAAGAATAAATGGAATTGAAATAAAAGAACGCTTTCCTATAAATTTGCGTAGTAATTATTATTATTTTTATTTCTAAGTATTTAATTTAATACTGCCGAGCCATAGAAATTGCACCTATCAAAGCAACTAAAAGAATTATCGAAATAAGTTCGAATGGAATAAAAAAATCCGTTGATAAATGAATCCCAATTTGTTGACCATTATTTATTAAGTCCTGCTCTAAAAATTGGTTTGATCTTGTAGTCCAAACAATCCCGTACCATGATGTATCTAGGATAGTAGTAATTAGTAAAACAAAAATACTTGTACAAACTAGTGAAGTAACTCCATCCCCAACGGTCCAAACATGGAAATCACTGTAATATTCTGAACCATTCATGAACATCACAGCAAATATAATTAATACATTTATTGCTCCCACATAAATAAGGAGCTGTGCAGCAGCGACAAAATAAGAGTTCGATGGAGTATAGAATAAGGATGTACAAACAAGAACCAACCCTAATGAAAAAGCAGAAAAAATGGGATTGGTAAGTAATACCACTCCTAGACCTCCCATTATAAGACCTAACCCCAAAAAAACTATAAGAAAATCATGTATTGGTCCAGGTAAATCCATTCTATGTAAAAAAATTAAGTAGAAATTTTTCATGATCCTATTGACCAAATCAGGAAAAAAGAAGTTACCCTATTTTTTGATACGTTTTAAATCTATTAAAATCTAATGGGGTGTGGGTGTTGATATAAATATGCCTAGTAATTGGCTAATTGACTACTACTTTTCTATCCGTAAGTTTCGTTCGGAAATTTTTATTGATAGAATTACAGGTATCCATATATATAACCAACTAATATGAATCGATTTTATGAATTTCAACCCAAAACAAATTTGAATTCTCACTATTCTTCGGATTCCAAATTATTTAACAAGCAAAATGAAAGAAGTTTTACTTTACTACATTCAAAATGGAATCTTAATAATAATTAGTAATTGTTTTTGAATCAAGTAGTTTACCCGTGGCTCTTTTTATTTGAGTTAAATTCGTAATTGTTCGAATTGTGTAATCTCCAATCACTGGCATTGGTAACCGACCCAAAGCAATTTGATTATAATTCAACTCGTGACGATCATACGCCGAAAGTTCGTATTCTTCAGTCATTGATAAACAATTCGTTGGACAATACTCAACGCAGTTACCACAAAATATACAGATTCCGAAATCAATACTATAATTAAGCAACCGTTTCTTTCGAATATTGGTTTCCAATTTCCAATCAACAACGGGGAGATCTATAGGACATACCCGAACACATACTTCACAAGCAATGCATTTATCAAATTCAAAGTGGATTCGTCCACGGAAACGCTCTGATGTGATCACTTTTTCATAAGGATATTGGATAGTTACAGGTAAACGATTGGCGTGAGATAAAGTAATCATAAAACTTTGACCGATATACCTTGCAGCTCGTACCGTTTGTTGTCCATAATTCATGAACCCAGTTACCATAGGGAACATATCTTGAATATCAATAAAAAATAGGATGTTTCTTTTTCTTGTTTGAGAAAAGTTCTTAATTTAGAATATTATATGACTTTACAGCGAAAAAAGTTGAGAAGAGGTTGTCAATAATAGATTGCCTAAAGAGATAGGTAAAAGAAATTTCCACCCAAGATTTAATAGTTGGTCCATTCGCATTCTCGGTAGCGTCCATCTTGTTGTGATAGAAATGAACAAGAACAAATAAGCTTTAGCTAATGTAATAAAGGTCCCAATTGTCATTCCAAAGACTCCACCCACTTCATTTATTCCGAAAAGCTCAGAAATTAATATGTATGGAATAGATAGATTCCAGCCTCCCAAGTAAAGGACGGTTACAAATAACGAAGAAACTAGTAGATTTAGATAGGAAGCAACGTAAAATAAACCAAATTTTATACCTGAATATTCAGTTTGATAACCCGCTACTAATTCTTCCTCTGCTTCTGGTAAATCAAAAGGTAATCTTTCGCACTCTGCTAGTGAAGAAATGAAAAAAACAGTAAACCCTATAGGTTGGCGCCACAGATTCCAACCCCAAAAACCATATTTTGACTGCGCCTCAACTATATCAACTGTACTTGAACTGTTAGATAATTATAGTCGGTGATAACATTACTATTCCCATCGCTATTGCAAAACCGTACATGAGACTTAAGCTTCATACGGCTCCTCGATGGCCACAAATAAATCTAAGGACTTTTTCAATATTATCTCGATATTATAGTATAGGGTAGATATAGTGAAGATACATCTAAGAGTCCCAAATTAGACCAATGCAATTCTGTCTGCTATAATAAAAAATGCTTCTGAATTGATCTCATCCCTTATAATTTTTTGTTTAGTAATAAATTAACGTTTCACTAAAATACTCGTTGGATCGTCTTGTATCAATAGATATTTATTTCGATTAATTTCTTTCAATTATAAAGAAGAATTAGATATTCTATTAATTCAGTTCATGAATAATGACAAGAATTCTATCTGTGTATTAAGATTACAATCCATAAATTAAAAATAGATATATAGAAAAAGGATTACTTCGTTCCTGATAATAATTTGTTAATAAGTGGATAGGAGCATACTCTGAATCGGGATCGTGGGGAAGTACTGCTTGATCATTTCTACCAATTTTAAGTCCCATTAGTATTCCTTTTTTATTATGCAGAAATACCCTTTTGGATAACTTACTTACATTATCTACATTACTAATCCTTTGTGTACTTTAGTATTCCTAATCTTCCACTAAATTTTGTTAGACCCCCGGGGTAATACGTACAATAAAAACCCCATACAGTTGATCTTTTGTACCCGCTTCAAACTAGATATGATGAGTAATCAACCAATTTTGGGGTAATCCTATTGGTTCTACTGTATTATATTTACGTACGTTTAACTCTTGTACCTAGGGAATGAGACTCAATCTTTTTACTGCCAATTTATAAGCTGTTTTGTTTCACTCATATAACTATCTGGTTTAGTTCATCGCCCCAAATGATAAATAAAAAAATGAAGATATGTATTCAATATATTCCACTTTTCCTAGAACGAAAAAAGGTAGGTAAAAATGAAGTAATGTCCCAACGAATCGCACGTAGAGATATTGATAACACACATAGAGTTAATGGTATTTCATAACTAATTGATTGAGCAGCAGCTCGTAGACCACCTAAAAAGGAATATTTATTATTTGATCCATATCCTGACATAAGAAGTCCAATAGGAGCAATACTGGAAATAGCAATCCATAAAAAAACTCCTATACTGAGATCGGCTAAAACAAGGTGATAGCCAAAAGGAATTACTAAATAACTTAGTAAAATGGATATCACCGCTATAGATGGCCCGATACTGAATAAACGAATATCTCCTCTAGATGGGAGAAGATCTTCTTTGAAAAGTAATTTGGTACCGTCTGCTAGAGCTTGAAGAATTCCCAAAGGACCCGCGTATTCGGGTCCAATACGTTGTTGTACCCCTGCGGATATTTGCCTTTCCAACCATACAATTACTAGAACCCCTATTATAATTCCCAATACAAGAGTAAAAGTGGGAACAAGTAACCACACGAGTCCGTAAACTTCTTTTAAGGATTCCGATCTGGAAAAAGAATTGATAGCTTGTAGTTTTGTCGTATCAATTATCATTTCAACGATCAACTTCTCCCATAATAATATCTATACTACCTAGTATTGTCATAATATCGGCCAATTTCATTCTTTTAACTAATTGAGGAAGAATTTGCAAATTGATAAAACCAGGTGGGCGAATTTTCCATCTCCAGGGAAAAACACTCTGATCTCCTACTAAAAAAATCCCCAATTCTCCCTTTGGGGCTTCTACTCTCACATAAAGCTCTTGTTTAGATAATTCAAAAGTGGGCGAAGGTTTTTTACTAATGAATCGATAATCAAAATCATTCCATTCGGAATCCTTTGCTCTATCAAAGCGACGTACCTCTAAATTCTCATAGGGCCCCCCCGGAATTCCTTCCAGAGCTTGTTGAATAATCTTTATGGATTCCGTCATTTCACTAATTCGGACTAAATAACGAGCTAATGAATCTCCTTCTTTTTGCCACTGTACTTCCCAATCAAATTCGTCGTAACATTCATAATGATCGACTTTACGAAGATCCCATTGAATTCCGGAAGCTCGTAGCATTGGTCCTGATAAACCCCAATTTATTGCTTCTTCTCCACCAATAATGCCCACGCCTTCAACTCGCTCCAAAAAAATGGGATTGCGCGTAATAAGCTTTTGATATTCCGTAACCCCTGTTAAAAAATAATCACAGAAATCCAAACATTTGTCTATCCAGCCATAAGGTAGATCCGCAGCGACCCCCCCGATACGGAAATAATTATGCATCATTCGCATACCTGTGGCAGATTCGAATAGGTCATATATTAATTCCCTTTCTCGGAAAATATAAAAGAAAGGAGTCTGCGCACCAATATCTGCCATAAAAGGGCCAAGCCATAATAAATGAGAAGCTATACGGCTCAGTTCTAGCATAATTATTCTAATATAGCTTGCTCTTTTTGGTACTTGAATATTTCCCAACTGTTCTGGTCCATTTACCGTTATTGCCTCTGTAAACATAGTCGCTAAATAATCCCAGCGTGTTACATAAGGAAGGTATTGTATAATTGTTCGATTTTCCGCAATTTTTTCCATTCCTCTGTGTAAATAACCCAATATGGGTTCACAGTCAATAACATCTTCCCCATCTAGAGTAACGACGAGTCGAAGAACACCGTGCATTGATGGGTGTTGAGGACCCATATTGACTATCATGAGATCTTTTCTTGTAGTTTGTACAGTCATCTATTTTTCCCCAATTCATTATTCTACGGATTGCTCAAAACGAAATAAAGTTCATCAAAATTCAAAAAAAAATTATTGAATTTCAAGTATAATATAAATCGAATAAATCAAATAGAATCTTCAAATTAAATTAACGAGTTTTTAACTCCCGAATATTCAAATTACTAATTAATTGTTTATAACGTACTTTGTTTTTCTTTGACAAATAAGCCAATAGCCGTTGACGTTTTCCCAGAATTTTTCGTAGACCTCTCTGAGATAAAAAGTCTTTTCTGTGTAATTCCAAATGGGAAGTAAGTCTACGTATTTTATTGGTGAAGCTGAATACTTGAAATTCAACGGATCCCTTGTTTTCTTTTTTTTCTTCTTGCGAAATAGCTGAAACGAATAAGTTTTTTATCATAATAAAAATTCCCCTTTTTTACAAATCAAATACAAGTATGGATTTACTGATCACTAATAATAGTCCCAACTATTCTTTATTTGTTATACACAACAAACTGAATTGATTCACCTTTTTTTATTATAAAAAGGTGAATCAATTCAATAATAAAAAATTTTCAAATTATTTAGATATATATAAGTATATTTCTAACCCACAAAAGATAAAAGTTTAGACCGAAGATAAGAGAAAATTATGACGATTCATTACTAGATCTAATTCTAAGCTAATATAAAGTCATTAAATCAATATCATGTACCAGAATGAAATATAACACAAAACGTTTGTATATTTATTTGTCTTCATATACCACATGATCCATGTAAATGTACCATTACCTAATTATCAATCATGGATACATATGTATTCTTGACATACTGAAACGACTACCATTATTGGTATCAAACCAATAGCGATTCATACAAGCTAAATCTTCTAATCGATAATTGGGCCAAAGAAAGGATTTGAATTTTAAAAAATTATTTATATCTACATCAAGATTCTTATCCTTATAAAAAGATGGCTCACAGTTTCTTGTACTATTTTCATTGGAAAGTTCTAGGTTTCTATCCCTAACCTTGAAATTTTTCGAATTTAAACAAATTTGAATTCTCAATTCTCTACGACGTCTGGGAGATAAAATATTTTCAGGAACAAGAAAATCATTATTATTTTCGTCTTGATTCCCAAACAAAATTTCATGTCGTGCAATGGATTCAGTAAGACCTTTGTTATCAACATTTCTTTTTTTTTTGTATGTTTGGTACTTACTCTTATGCACCTGCAACATCGCTATGGTTTGGTACATGATAAACTGTCCATCCCATTTTATGGATATCCGAGCTGGCTCAATAAGCAACAGTCTTCTTTTTATCAATTTTATAAGAGTTGTAGCCTTCGGAATCAGCATTACATCCAGACTCATTTCGTCTCTTTTAATAGAGGATATCGCAATTTCCTTTGGATTTTTCAATCTAAGGAGTAGACAATATATCTTAATATTGTTGATGATTTTTTGGTTAAAAGAATTATCCCATCTCAATTGAAAAAGAAAATATTTTTTCAGGAAAAAATCCAATTCTGCTGCTATGTTGCTCTTAGATTTCTTTTTATTTATGTTGTTTTGAATGTTTGATCTATCAAAATCTTTTTTACCATCTTTTTTTTTTTTTAATGGATCAGATCCCGGATTATTTTCATTTTGTGCATATGATACAAGATCTCCTCGGACGGGCTGTTGTTTTTCTTCTTGATTTCTATTCTCTAATTCAAGAGATTTGTTTTGATTATATGATATATGAAGATCCTTTTTTTGCTTTTTATTTATATTCAATTTTAAAAGAAGCAAATTAAGTGGTATGATCCAAGGTTGAATTTTATATACATCATAAAATAATAGAAATTCTGGGAAAAACCAAAGTTCGCGATTCGATATAGACCCGTTTAGTATTTCTTCATTCATTCCCATCCAGTCAAAAAATACTTTTGTTTGATTGGCTGAGTCAATTTGTTTATGAATCGGGAGATTCATAAAATCTTTATTATCCGTTTTCTTTTTTTCCATTTGGTCTATTATTTGATAATAATTAATCTGAGACTTCATTTTTTTAGTAATGTTGGTACTGGCTCCAATATCTATATTTGTCCATTCCGCAATATTGCCCTTTTTTCTAAGACAAAAATAAAAAGTTCTCCAATCAAGATATTTTCTATCCGGATTTTGATCTCTATCAATAACATAGTCTTCTCTTAGATAATTACTAAGATCTATATCGCCCGGCAAATCAAAAATTTCAGAATTATATGGATTATAATTATATAAAATCCCGCCGACCCGATTTACTTGTAATGGTAACCCATAAAAAGATGAGCTACTCTTATTTTCATAATGAATATATTTATTTGATAAAAGAGCATATTTGTAGTTTTTTAATTTATCTCCTCGGCTCGGTAATGAATTTACTCCATAATTCTTTTCCTTCTCGTAATGAATTAATGGCTCTTTTTCATATAAATCAAAATTGTTTGAGTTTGCCAAATTTTGATTTATTCTATTTCGCCATTTTTGCGGTACTAATCCAGACCAGCTAGTTTGAGATAAATTGTATTGATATTGATCATTACTCATTAACCAGCTTTGCCATTCATTCATTCCAAAATCGTGAAATTTTTTATGTCTTGATTGAGAATCAAATATTCCTTGTGTTTCAAAAAAAATCTTTATTTTATTCTTAATAAAAGGAGTTGTTCCATGATATTGAAATAAGGATTTCAAGTAATGCTTGTTACTAACTTGTATTTGTGATAATTTGTAAAATACATATGCTTGTGACAAAGAAGAGAGGTCACACAAAATCCGCGATTTATTACTAGTATTAGTAGTCTTAAAAGTGGATCTTTTTATATTTATAGTCGAAATAAAATGAATTGGATTTTTATTTGTTTCATCATTGTAACTATATTTATCAGTAATTTTTTTTTTTGATTGAAGTAAAATTTCTATATTCCTTCTAGGAATTCTAGGAATATTAATGATACGTAAAAAGATATCTATGTATATCTTTTCAATACAAAAATTCCAAAAATAATGACATTTACGTATTAGTCGGGCCCTTCCTCTTTTTACTATCTGCCAAAAAATTTTTGACTGTTCTAATCTTTTATCATCCCAAGTTGTTTCGTTAGGACGAATATTTATATCTTTAGTTATAAATATATTTTTCTTGTCTTTTGTTATTTTTTCGATTTGATTTCGGATTGTATTTGTTCTATCAGCCATATCTTTCATTTTTTTTTCTGTCAGTGAATAATTTGTCCAATCAGTCGATCGAATTTGAATAGACAATTCCGGAATCATCTGATTTCTTTTTATCAATAATTTTTTCGTTTTCTTTCTATTTGAATTCGATTCAGATACTTCCTTCAATTCAAATAATGAAATGGAATTTCGTTTTATAAGTTCTTTCATTATTTTTTTTATAAATTGAACTTTTTTTGTAACCCATTTTGTTTTTTCGTTTGATACTTTTCCAAACCATTTTGTTCTTTCTTTTATCATTTTTAGGGCTAGAAAACTTTTCGTTTTTACTTTTTTAAGTTTTTTTTTTTGTTGTTTCCAAATAGGCTGAAAAAAGGAAGGTCCTTTTCGAGGAGAACCAAAAGGTAGTTCTGCTTCCATTCCCCAAACTGTTAAAAAACAAAAATTTTGTTTTTTCTCTTTATTTTTTATTGAATTTTGAGATTGTAGCTTAGCTCGGTGCCACGGTTTTAGACAGAAAGGAAATAGGATCTTTATCTGAATCCCGTCGGTTAACCAATTTTTTGGAAATTCATTTTCTGATAATTGAACACCATTATAAGTGCACTTAACATGCATTTCTCTATTCCACTCTTCCAAATCTTCATGCCACTCGGCAGGTTGAAATACTAGGATACGCCCGATATTTTTAGCTATTATCAATGAAGGCAATACTATATATTTTCTAAGAATTGACTGAGTTACTAACATATAACCCCTTATTGCTTGAGCAAATAGAACGGTATCCCAAGTTTCTGCTATTGTTATACGTTCATTTTCTTTTTTATTTTTATCTTTTTCTTTCGCCTCTTGCTCTTCCGAATCCGGAATTCGGAATTCTGTGCCCTCTACTATCCAATTCCTGAAAATGAAATTCAACATTCGATCGATATCAAAAGATAAAACAAAAATTTTGTCTATTCTGTCCAAAAAAAGTGGCGAATGTACTGTTGTTTGAAACAGCTTCCAAGTAACCGTTTTCCGTCTTTGAGCACGCATGGATCCTTTAATTATGTCTCGACGAAAATCTGATTGTTGTGAATAACGTATCAAAGCCACCTCATCTACTTGATCACGATTACTGGTGTTATTTTTATTCGTTTCGTTATCAGTAAAAATCACTACACGTTTGGCTTTTCGTGAACGAATACCACGATCCTCGGTTGCCTCTTCCTCTTCTTCCTCTTCTTCCAAATCATCAATCAATTTGTATGACCACTGAAGAACCTTTTTTCTTATTTCCTTTATTCGTTTTCCAATCTGTTTTTTTCGAACTATTTGGTCATTGGAATTTGGTTTATTAAAATGTGGTTTAATTACATCGAATAAATATTTTGATTGATTTTGCGAATCAAACCTTTCTTGTTCTGAAAGTAAAAAAGTATCTTTTATTTTAGTAATGGATTCCCCATCAAATTCACTTATAGGAGTTGATAATCGGTCAATGTCTTTCAATTTCAATAACGACTTTCGTATATCTTTTTTTTTTTTCAATTCTTTAGAATGAGTAGGAAAGATGTCATGAAGTTTATTTATCCAAAAAGTGTCTCTGAGGTCTTCTATCGAAGGTATTAAATACTCGTTCATGCTTGAACGTGAGTACAATTCTTTAATTGTTCCACGACAGGGTCCGTTCAAAAGAGGATCATATATTTTCGGTAAGCATTCTTGTTCATTCTCATCATTGCACAATCTGGTTCTTTTTTCGAGTACATCCATAACAAGAAACCCCTTGTCTAGAACCGCTATTCGATTAAAAAGTTCGTTACTGAGATTTTTTCGCTTTTCGTCATTGGTAGAAACCCAATTATTATATGACTCTTCATAGGATCTTTTTTCTGTCATACACAAAAGCATCTTCTGTTGTATCATTTCCAAAAATGTTGACAAGCTGGGCAGATATGTAAAAGATATTTTTTGTTTTCCATCACT